GTGTGCATTATTTTAATAGTGTAAATAGATGCGCTTTTAACTTGAAAAAATACTACTAGAGGTTTTCCTGTTTTCGGGGGGTTTTCAGGAGTGTTAGTAATCTCAGGAGTGTCGGGGGGGGTAGGGGGGGGTTTAACGCGGATAAACCTTTTGATTAGGAGAAGGGGGTATCTTAGATATTTTAGGAGAAATTTTCATCAATTATGTCCTTGATATCAGTTATGTAATTTTAAATCAAAAGTCATTTCAACATGCAACCCGTTATTATTTTCAACCAGGGCTAAATGTTCTACCTTATTTATGTTTGTCTTCGTGTTCACTGTGAAATGTAAGGAGAAAGGAAAAAAGAAAAAGAGAACCAGCTGCCCCTGTGGCGTGAGCGCTCGGCATGGGGGGTGTCCCGGAGATGGACGCCACCATTCATTCATGCAAGTGTCGATGAAAGAATGTGGGGTGATTATCAAGCATAGTACCTGAAGTAGGAACCAAATGCCAGTAATCACAGGAAGTGAAACCCCCACATGATTTTTGTCCCTTGACTCTCAATAACCGTTAACATATTAGAAATCAACTGATGGTCGGTTCTTACTGTGCATTAATGTTTAGGAAGCCATACAATGTTGAATACTTGGTATAAATACATAAGTATTAAAAGTATTTTAATTTTTGAAGGTATGCCTTCAGTTGAAGATGCAGATTTATGTGTTATAAATAATTTTTTTGGTTTATGTTGAAGTGTACGTTGGAAATGTATTTCTTGATTGTACTAAATCTTGGGCATGTCCCGTAAGTAGAAAATATGCATTGGATTGCAATTACATAAAATGGTCGATATAAATGTATGGTGTAAATACATACATGTAAAAAAGTACAAAGAGTAGTTTAGTTTAGAATACTAGCTTTGGGAGTTAGTGGTGAGGGTTAAAATCCCTTCTCTTTGAGCAGTAGGGGGGATTTTAACCCTCGACATCCGGTTTACAAGACCGGCGCTCTAAAGCTGAGCTACTAGTGCAGAATCATCCGAGGGCTTTATTTTCCAGCCATCCAGTTAGGGGGGTTAAGACTAGGAATAGGAAGAAGTAAAGCACTGAAGCAATTTGACCAATAATAATGAAGGGGTGTTCTACGGGCATTCCTCCGATTCAGGTTAGAATAGCAACGTTAGCGATTAAAGTCCAGAATAGGAATTGGGTGAAAGGTCGAAATGTAAGGCTTCGTTGTTTTGATGTGTGAAGCATTGGTACAACTATAAGTACAAGGATTGAGGCTAGGAGGGCTAGGACACCTCCTAGTTTGTTAGGAATTGAGCGTAAAATAGCGTATGCAAATAGGAAATACCATTCAGGCTTAATGTGGGGCGGAGTTACGAGGGGGTTTGCAGGGGTGAAGTTGTCTGGGTCTCCCAGAAGGTTAGGGGAGAAGAGTGCTAGTGAGGTGAGTGCAATAAGAACAACAGCAAAACCTAGAAGGTCTTTGTAGGAGAAGTAGGGGTGGAAGGAGATTTTGTCTACGTCTGAGTTTAGTCCTAGGGGGTTATTTGATCCTGTTTCATGAAGGAAAAGCAGGTGGATTAGGGTGACGGCTGCGATAATGAATGGAAGGAGGAAATGGAAGGCAAAGAATCGGGTGAGGGTAGCGTTGTCTACAGAGAAGCCCCCTCAAATTCATTGTACTAGTGTGTTTCCTACATAGGGAACTGCGGATAGGAGATTTGTAATAACGGTTGCTCCTCAGAATGACATTTGTCCTCAGGGAAGGACGTAGCCTACAAAGGCAGTTATTATTACGAGCAGCAAGAGGACAACTCCAATGTTTCATGTCTCTTTGTAGAGATAGGAGCCGTAGTAGAGGCCTCGGCCGATGTGCAGATAAATACAAATGAAGAAGAAGGATGCGCCGTTAGCATGTAAGTTCCGGATTAGTCATCCGTAGTTTACATCTCGGCAGATATGCGCGACGGATGAGAATGCTGTTGCGATGTCAGAGGTATAGTGTATAGCTAGGAAGAGTCCTGTAAGGATCTGGGCAATTAGGCAGAGACCAAGAAGAGAGCCAAAGTTTCATCAGACTGAAATGTTTGATGGGGCTGGAAGGTCTACTAATGCATCGTTAGCGATTTTTAGGAGGGGATGGGTTTTACGTAGGCTTGCCATTAGAGTTTTTGTAGTTGAATAACAACGGTGGTTTTTCAAGCCATTAGTCCTGGTTAGAGTCCTGGCAGAAACTATGACTTATATTATGTCTTTGTTATTATTTGGTTTGGTTTTGGGTTTGGTAGCGGTTGCTTCTAATCCTTCTCCGTATTTCGCTGCTTTGGGGTTGGTTGTGGTGGCTGGCTTGGGGTGTGGGGTATTGGTAGGGCATGGGGGTTCTTTTTTATCTTTAGTTTTGTTTTTAATTTATCTAGGGGGGATGTTAGTTGTGTTTGCCTATTCTGCAGCTTTAGCTGCGGAGCCTTATCCTGAAAGTTGAGGGAGTCGTCCTGTTGCAGTGTCTATAATTGTTTATGCTGTGGGGGTGGCTTTAATTTCTGGATTATTTTGAGGGGGGTGATATGAGGTTTCTTGGGTATCTGTGGATGAATTAGGGGAATTTTCGGTGTTTCGAGGAGATATTGGGGGTGTTGCATTAATGTACTCTTTAGGTGGGGGGATATTAATTATTAGTGCTTGAGTTCTTCTTTTAACTTTATTTGTTGTTTTGGAATTAACTCGGGGGCTTAGTCGGGGGACCCTTCGGGCGGTTTAGAAGGCGAAAGCAAGTGTGGCGAGAGCAAGCGTAAGAAGGAAGAGGGTGAGGTAGGTTTTAATTATTCCTTGTTGGATGTTGCTTGTGGTTGAGATTAATGGAGTGTTGAGGGATGTTACGGCTTTGGGGCCTGTTTTTTCTAGTCATGTTTGATCAACTATTTGGGTTGCAATGGCTTGTCCTAGGGAGAGGCTTAGTTTGGGTGTCAGGCGGTGAATAATTGTGGGAAAGAAGCCTAGCATGTTTGAGAAGTGGTGGAGTGTGAGATGGGGAGTGGGTTTGAATTGTTTGCTTGTTAGGGAGGCTAGTTCTAGGGCGGTGAGAAGTCCTAGGATTGTAACACCTAGGGCGGCTAATTTTAGTAAGGGGGGCATGGACATTACTGGTGTTTTGATGGGGAGAATGTTGGAGGTAATTAGTAGGCCTGCAATGATGCTTCCTCAGGCTAGTCGTTTGATAGGGTTAATTACTGTTGGGTTATTTTCGTTGATTGGGGAGAGGGAGTTGAATCGTGGATGGCCCATGGAAACAAAGAAAATAACTCGGAGACTATAAATAGCAGTGAAAGAGGTTGCTAGAAGGGTAAGAACCAGGGCTCAGGCGTTTAGGTGGGATGTGTTAAGTGCTTCGATGATGGCGTCTTTGGAGAAGAAGCCTGCCAGGAAGGGGGTGCCTGTGAGGGCAAGGCTACCAATGGTTATGCAAGAGGATGTAAAGGGTGTGAGGTGGTGTATGCCCCCTATCTTCCGAATGTCTTGTTCATCATTGAGGCTGTGAATAATCGAGCCAGAGCAGAGGAAAAGCATTGCTTTAAAGAAGGCGTGAGTGCAGATATGGAGGAAGGCAAGTTGGGGTTGATTGAGTCCGATTGTAACCATTATCAGGCCTAGTTGGCTTGATGTCGAAAAAGCGACGATTTTTTTGATGTCATTTTGGGTTAAGGCGCAGGTTGCTGTAAATAGAGTGGTAAGGGCCCCTAGACATAAACAAGTGGTTAAGGCGGTTTGATTGTTTTCTATTAGGGGGCTTATTCGGATGAGTAAAAAGATCCCTGCGACGACCATGGTGCTAGAGTGTAGTAGGGCAGAGACCGGTGTAGGACCTTCTATGGCAGACGGCAGTCAGGGATGTAGGCCGAATTGGGCTGATTTTCCTGTGGCGGCTAGGATTAATCCAAGAAGGGGGAAGGTGAGGTCGAAGTTATTGGCTATTGCAAATATTTGTTGTATTTCTCATGAGTTGAGATTTGTTGCGATTCAAGCTATTGCAAAGATTAGTCCGATGTCCCCTACTCGGTTATATAAAACTGCTTGCAGTGCAGCTGTGTTTGCGTCTGCTCGTCCGTATCATCAGCCGATAAGAAGAAAGGACATAATTCCGACGCCTTCTCAGCCAATAAACAGTTGGAATATGTTGTTTGCTGTGACTAGGATAATTATGGCGATTAGGAAGATTAAAAGGTATTTGAAAAATCGGTTTATGTAGGGATCTGCGTGCATGTACCAGGATGCGAATTCTAGGATAGATCAGGTTACATATAGGGCAATAGGGGTAAAGATAATGGAGTAGTGGTCAAATTTGAGGCTAATATTAATGTCAAATGTGAGTGTATTTATTCAGGTTCAGTTAGTAATAATTGTTTCTGTACCTTCATTTAGGAACAGGAAAAGGGGTAGGAGGCTAACAAAGAAAGCTAGTTTAACTGCTGTTTTGACATGAGTGAGGGCTCAGTTAGGTCCTTGGGGTTGTGGGGAAAGGGTTGTGAGAACGGGATACGCTAAGAGTGTGAAGATAATAATTAAGCTTGATGCTATTATTAGTGAAGTAGGGTGCATAGCTACTACTTGGATTTGCACCAAGAGTTTTTGGTTCCTAAGACCAACGGATGAGCTGTTATCCTTTAGGAGCAAGGGGCGAGTGAGCCTAGGGGTTCAACCAAGGGGGCGAAGATTAGCAGTCTTCGTTGCTAGCCAGCCTCTCTCGGTGGACAAGGGGATTTTAACCTCTATTTTTAGAATCACAATCTAATGTCTTTGTTAAACTATGTCTACAGGCAGCTCAACCTCAGATCAGCTCAGGTTTGAGGATAAGTAGAATGAGAGGGATGAGGTGAAGGGCTATTAATAGGTGTTCGCGAGTGTGGGAGGGTTCTAGTGCAATTAAATGTGCGGGAAGAGGTCCTCGTTGGGTTATTAGGAATATATAGAGGGAGTAACCTGCAGTAATAAGGGTTCCTGCCCCGGTTAGTGCGAGTGTTCATCAGGACCAGTTGAAGAGGGAGGTTATGATTATTAATTCTCCTATAAGGTTGGGCAGAGGGGGCAGGGCCAGATTGGCGAGGCTGCCAATAAATCATCATGTTGCTATAAGGGGAAGGGCTACTTGTAAGCCTCGTGCTAAAATTATTGTTCGGCTATGGGTGCGTTCGTAGTTAGTATTTGCGAGGCAGAATAGGGCGGAGGAGGTTAGGCCGTGGGCAATTATGAGAATTAGGGCTCCAGTGAAGCCTCATGGTGTTTGGATAAGAATTCCTCCGACTACAAGGCCTATGTGGCTTACTGATGAGTAAGCAATGAGAGACTTAAGGTCTGTTTGGCGGAGACAGATTGAGCCTGTTATAATCACTCCTCAAAGTGCGAAAATAATAAAGGGGTAGCTTAGTTCTTTAGTCAGAGGTTCTAGCATAACTAGTATTCGTATCATTCCGTATCCTCCAAGTTTTAGAAGGACGGCAGCAAGAATTATTGAACCTGCAACGGGGGCCTCTACGTGTGCTTTGGGCAGTCAGAGGTGAACACCATATAATGGTATTTTCACTAGAAATGCAAGTAAACAAGCTGCCCATCATATTTTATCTGCATAAGTGGTTAGGGGGATGTAGTTAGCGTATTGTAGTGTTAACAAGGAGAGGGTGCCGGCACTATTTTGGAGGAGTAAGAGGGCAACTAAGAGAGGGAGGGAGCCTGCAAGGGTATAAAACAGGAAGTAGGTGCCTGCATTGAGTCGTTCTGTTTGGTTTCCCCATCGAGTGATGAGAATGAGGGTGGGGATAAGGGTGGCTTCAAACATAACGTAGAACATGATGATTTCTGTTGCCCCAAAAGCCATAATTAGGAAGATTTGGAGGGAGGTAAGAAGCGTAATGTATATACGTTGGCGGTTAATAGGTTCAGGGGCCGTGTGATTTTGGCTTGCGAGGATCATCAGTGGGAGAAGTCAGCAGGTTAAGACTAAAAGAGGTGTAGATAGGGGATCGGTGGCTATATAGGGGCCAAGATGGGATCATCCTGTTTCTGATAAATTTTTTAGTCAGGTCAGGCTGGCTAGTGCAATTATTAGGCTATGTATTAAGGTTGTAGGCCATAATCATTTTGATGGCACTAGTCAAGTTGTTGGGATTAGCATAATTGTTGGAATTAGGATTTTTAGCATTGTAAAAGATTTAAGCTTTGGAGGCGGTCGGTTCCGTGTGTTCGGGCTGTCGCTACTAGTAGGGCCAGGCCTGCACTTGCTTCGCAGGCAGAGAATGCTAGTAAGAGCATAGGAGCGGCTGAGAAATGGGTGGTGTTAAGTTCTAAAGTTCACAAGGAAAGGGCAATGAACAGGGAAAGTATTATTCCTTCCAAACATAAAAGGGCCGATAGAAGATGGGTTCGGTGGAAAGCTAGGCCTGTAAGCCCTAGTATGAAAGCCGATGAGAAGGTAAAGTGAACAGGGGTCATTAGGTTAATTGTGGACTTTAACCACAAGTTTTTGAGCCGAAATCAAATGTTTTTCTTAAACTAATTACCTATTCAGCTCATTCTAGGCCTCCTTGAAGTCATTCATAAATTAGGCCAAGGGTAAGCAGAATTAAAACTAGGGAGGCCCATAGGAAGGTGGTGAGAGGTGAGGCTAGTTGGTCTCCTCAGGGTAGGGGAAGAAGCAGGGCAATTTCTAGGTCAAAAAGTAGGAAGAGAATAGCAACAAGAAAGAATCGTAGAGAGAAGGGGAGGCGGGCGCTTCCGAGGGGGTCAAAGCCGCACTCATAGGGAGAGAGTTTTTCGTGGTCAGGGGTTATTTGAGGGAGTCAGAAAGATACAATAGCGAGGATGGTTGATAATAGAATGGTGATGGAAATAATTGTTGTAACTAGATTCATTATCTTTCCTTGGACTTTAACCAAGACCGGGTGATTGGAAGTCACTTATACTTGTTTGATACTAGAAAGATTATGAGCCTCATCAGTAGATAGAGATATACAGGAATAGTCAGACAACATCTACGAAGTGTCAATATCAAGCAGCTGCTTCAAATCCGAAGTGGTGCTCAGATGTGAAGTGGTATTGGATTTGTCGTAGTAAACATACGGCTAGGAATGTGGAGCCAATAATGACGTGGAGACCATGGAAGCCGGTTGCTACAAAGAATGTGGAGCCGTAGACACCATCCGCGATTGTGAAAGGAGCTTCATAATACTCTATGCCTTGGAGAAATGTGAAGTAAAATCCAAGAAGGATTGTAAGTAGGAGGGATTGGATTGCTTGTTTTCGTTCGCCTTCTATGATGCTGTGATGTGCCCAGGTTACTGTTACGCCTGAAGCGAGGAGAACAGCTGTATTTAGGAGGGGGACTTCGAATGGGTCGAGGGTAGTAATTCCTGTGGGAGGTCAGCATCCTCCTAGTTCAGGGGTAGGGGCAAGGCTTGAATGGTAGAAGGCTCAGAAGAACCCAAGGAAGAAGAAAACTTCTGAAGTAATGAAGAGGATTATTCCGTAACGAAGCCCTTTTTGTACAGGGGGTGTGTGATGACCTTGAAATGTTCCTTCTCGTACGATATCTCGTCATCACTGGTATATTGTTAGAAGAAGGAGTGCAGTGCCGAGGGTTATAAGTGTGGTGGAATGAAAGTGGAATCAAATTGCGAGGCCTGATGTTATTAGTAGGGCGGCGACAGCTCCTGTAAGAGGTCAAGGGCTGGGGTCAACTATGTGGTATGCGTGTGCTTGGTGGGCCATTAGACGTTTTCTTGTAGGTAGAGGCTTAGTAGTAGTACGAATACGTAGGCTTGGATTATTGCAACTGCTACTTCTAGAAGGGTTAGTAAGAATAGAAGAGTAGCTGTGAGGATCGCCACGGTAGGTATCAGAGGAAGAAGAACAAAGGCAGCAGTGGCGATGAGTTGAATTAGAAGGTGGCCTGCTGTGAGGTTAGCAGTGAGTCGAACTCCAAGGGCAAGGGGGCGGATGAATAGACTGATTGTTTCGATAATGATCAGAACGGGAATAAGGGGTGTTGGGGTCCCTTCTGGTAGAAGGTGGCCTAGAGCAATGGTGGGTTGGTTTCGCATTCCAATAATTACTGTGGCTAGTCACAGTGGTACGGCAAGTCCTATGTTTAAGGAGAGTTGTGTGGTAGGAGTGAAGGTATAGGGAAGGAGGCCGAGCATATTGAGGGTAATTAGGAAGAGCATTAGGGAGCTAAGGATGAGGGCTCATTTATGGCCTCCTGGGTTAATTGGAAGAAGAAGCTGTTGCGTGAATCGGTTGATGAACCATCCTTGGAGGGTTAAGAGACGGTTATTTAGTCATCGTGCAGAGGGAGTTGGGAATAAAATTCAAGGAAGACTAAGGGCGAGGGCTATTAGGGGGATTCCCAGGTATGAGGGGCTTATGAATTGGTCGAAGAAGCTTAGTGTCATGGTCAAGTTCAGGGCTCTGTTTTTGGTTTTTCTGTGCTTTGAGGGGTGGGTTCATTTGGGAAAGAATGAGCTATTACTTTCGGGGGTAAAATAGTAAGAAAGACTAGTCAGGAGAAAACTAGAATGGCAAATCAGGGTGCGGGGTTAAGTTGAGGCATGTCACTAAGGGTGGTTAGGAGTCACCAATCTTCAGCTTAAAAGGCTGACGCTTAGTCCTGTTTAGCTTCTTAGTGAGGCGTCTTCAAGTATTAGGGATGATCAGTTTTCAAAGTGTTCTAGTGGGACTGCTTCGACTACGATAGGCATAAAGCTGTGGTTAGCGCCGCAGATCTCAGAGCATTGTCCGTAAAACACTCCTGGGCGGGATGTAATAAAAGCTGTTTGATTCAGTCGGCCGGGAACTGCGTCTATTTTTACACCAAGAGCTGGGACTGCTCAGGAGTGAAGTACGTCCTCAGCAGAGACTAGGACTCGGATTGGAGATTCAACGGGAATTACTATTCGGTGGTCCGTTTCTAAAAGGCGAAATTGACCAGGCGCAAGATCTTGTGTTGGAATTATGTAGGAGTCAAACCCCAGGTCTTCGTAATCGGTATATTCGTAGCTTCAGTATCATTGGTGGCCCATAGCTTTAATTGTTAGGTGGGGGTCGTTAATTTCGTCTATTAGGTATAAAATTCGGAGAGAGGGCAGGGCAATGAGAATGAGAATAATAGCAGGGAGGATTGTTCAGATAATTTCAATTTCCTGGGAGTCTAAAATGTATTTGTTAGTAAGTTTAGTGGAGACTATAGCCACAATAATGTAAAGTACTAGTGTGCTGATTAAAAAAACAATTATTAGGGCGTGGTCGTGGAAATGAAGAAGTTCTTCTATGACAGGTGAAGCTGCATCTTGAAATCCTAATTGTGCGGGATGTGCCATTAGTGTAAGACACGCGGGGGTTTAACCCGCAATTTTGCCTTGACAAAGCAATGTAATGTCTGTTTTACTAGTGCCTTAATAAAGAAAGTGACAGAGTGGCTATGTGGTTGGCTTGAAACCAGCATACGGGGGTTCAATTCCTCCCTTTCTCGGTTAATTTGCTTGAACTTGAACAAAGGCTGGCTCTTCAAATGTATGATAAGGGGGAGGGCAGCCATGAAGTCATTCTACGTTGGTTGTGGTTAGTTCCACGGAAAGAACTTCACGTTTAGCAGCAAATGCTTCTCAAATGATAAACAGGAACATAATTACTGCTACAAGGGAAATTAATGAACCAATTGATGAGACTGTGTTTCATAGAGTGTAGGCGTCGGGGTAGTCGGAATAACGTCGAGGCATTCCAGCTAGGCCAAGGAAATGTTGAGGGAAGAAGGTTAGGTTCACACCTACAAACATAATTCCAAAGTGGATTTTTGTTCAAGTACTGTGGAGGGTATAGCCTGAGAATAGCGGGAATCAGTGAACAAAGGCGGCTACGATGGCAAATACGGCTCCTATTGACAGAACATAGTGGAAGTGGGCTACTACGTAATATGTGTCATGTAGAACAATGTCTAGGGAGGAGTTGGCTAGAACAATTCCTGTCAGCCCTCCTACTGTAAATAGGAAAATGAAGCCCAATGCCCATAGAAGGGGAGTCTCTCATTTGATGGACCCTCCGTGAAGAGTCGCTAGTCAGCTAAAGACTTTAACACCAGTTGGGATTGCAATAATTATAGTGGCGGATGTAAAGTAAGCACGAGTGTCGACATCCATTCCTACTGTGAACATGTGATGGGCCCAAACGATGAAGCCCAGGAGGCCGATTGCTATTATTGCTCAAACCATGCCTATATAGCCGAAAGGTTCTTTTTTGCCGGAGTAATAAGCAACGATGTGTGAGATTATCCCGAACCCAGGCAGGATAAGAATGTAAACTTCGGGGTGGCCAAAGAATCAGAAGAGGTGTTGGTAAAGAATTGGGTCTCCTCCTCCTGCAGGGTCGAAGAAGGTGGTATTTAAATTTCGGTCTGTAAGAAGTATTGTAATACCAGCAGCAAGAACTGGAAGGGAGAGGAGTAGCAGAACTGCTGTGATTAGTACGGCTCAGACGAACAGGGGGGTCTGGTATTGAGAAATAGCAGGGGGTTTCATGTTAATAATGGTTGTGATGAAATTAATTGCACCTAGAATTGAGGAAATTCCCGCCAGATGAAGGGAAAAGATGGTCAAATCAACAGAAGCTCCTGCATGTGCTAGGTTGCCGGCTAAGGGCGGGTAGACTGTTCATCCGGTCCCAGCCCCAGCTTCAACACCAGAAGATGCAAGGAGGAGAAGGAAAGAGGGAGGAAGTAATCAAAAGCTCATGTTATTTATTCGGGGGAAGGCCATGTCTGGGGCCCCAATCATTAGTGGAATTAGCCAGTTTCCAAATCCTCCGATTATGATTGGTATTACTATAAAGAAAATTATTACGAAAGCATGTGCTGTAACAATTACATTATAGATTTGGTCATCTCCGAGGAGGGCGCCTGGTTGGCTTAGCTCTGCTCGAATCAGTAGGCTTAAGGCTGTGCCTACCATCCCAGCTCAAGCACCGAATACTAGATAAAGGGTGCCGATGTCTTTGTGATTAGTCGAAAAGAATCAACGTGTGATTGCCACAGGTAAGATGGCTGAGTTTTAAGCGGTGGATTGTAGCCCCATAGACAGAGGTTTGAGTCCTCTTCTTACCAAGCCCTGAGGTGTTTTACATATTAGATTGCAAATCTGAAGAAGCAGGCGAAATACCTGCCGGGGCTTTCCCCCGCCTATTAGTTTACCCCTAGGCGGGGGAAAGGTAGACGGATGCTCGCTGGTTTGGGCGCTTAGCTGTTAACTAAGATTTTGTAGGATCGAGGCCTTCCTGTCTAGTAAGGCTTTAGCTTAATTAAAGTATCTGGCTTGCATTCAGAAGATGTGGGATAATATCCCGCAAGTCTTACAGAGACTAGGAGATTTTCACTCCTACTGAGGGCTTTGAAGGCCCTTGGTCTAAATTGTTAGCCTAAGTCTCTTAAAGGGTGAGGAGTGAAAGTATTGCAGGGGTCAGTGGTAGAAGTGTTAGGGTTGCTACGGAGGCGATGGCCAGGGGGAGGGTGAGTTGAGATGTTGGAAGTCGTCAGGGGGTAGTGCCGATTAGATTGTTTGGGGACATTGTCAGGGTCATTGCGTAGGACAGCCGGAGATAAAAGTAGAGGCTTAGAAGGGCGGTCAGTGCGGCAATAGTTGCTGTTGGGGCTAGGTCTTGTTTGGCTAATTCTTGCAGGATAAGTCATTTTGGCATAAAGCCGGTTAGTGGGGGGAGTCCTCCTAGGGAGAGGAGAATGAGAGGAGTGAGGGAGGTTAATATGGGGGCTTTTGTTCAAGAGGTGGCGAGTGTATTAATATTAGTGGCTTTGTTTAGCTTGAATACAAGGAATGTTGAGAATGTTATTACAAAGTATGTTAGGAGGGTCAGGAGTGTCAGAGAGGGGGAGAATTGAAGGACTAGGATTATTCAGCCTAGGTGAGCGATTGAGGAGTATGCAAGGATTTTTCGTAGTTGAGTCTGATTTAGCCCGCCTCAACCCCCAATGAGGGTTGATATTAGGCCTAATAAGATTAGGAGGTCTGAATTGGTTGGTTGGATTTGAAGTAGAAGAGCGAAGGGGGCAAGTTTTTGTCAGGTCGAGAGTAGAAGTCCGGTTGTGAGGTCTAGTCCTTGAAGTACTTCGGGAAGTCAAGAGTGCAGGGGGGCGAGTCCAATTTTTAGGGCGAGGGCAATGGTAATTATGGTAATAGGGAGGGGATGAGATATTTGTTGAATATCCCACTGTCCTGTAAGTCAGGCATTGGTTGTGCTGGCAAATAGGAGTATGGCGGCTGCAGTTGCTTGAGTTAAGAAGTACTTGGTCGTTGCTTCGACCGCCCGTGGGTGGTGATGTTGAGCTATAAGGGGGATGATGGCAAGTGTATTGATTTCTAGGCCTATTCAGGCTAGGAGTCAGTGAGAGCTTGCAAATGTAATGGTTGTTCCCAGGCCTAATCCAAATAGCAGGGTGGCTAAGATGTACGGGTTCATTAGTAAAAGAAGGATTTTAACCAACATGTTTGGGGTATGGGCCCAAAAGCTTGAATTAGCTGATTTTACTAGGAAGTGGTGTAGTGGAAGCACTGAGAGTTTTGATCTCTCTGGGTAGGGTTCGAGTCCCTTCTTTCTAAGGAGTTGGAGGGACTTTAACCCTCATAATTCACTCTATCAAAGTGGCCCTTTATTTCAGGCACGACTCCTGTTTTTAAAGGTGTGGAGGGAGCCCTGCAAATGCGATGGGGAGAGCGAGATGTCAAATGACTAGGGCAAGGGTTAGTGGGAGGAAGTTTTTTCAGATCAGGTGCATTAGCTGATCGTATCGGAATCGTGGGTAAGAGGCTCGGACTCATAGGAATACAATTGAGAGTAAGGCTGCTTTAGTTATGAGATTGACTGCGGTAAGTTCTGGGATTGTAGGAATGTGAGCGGCCCCTAGGAAGAGGGTGGCAGAGAGTGTATTTATGAGAAGGATATTGGCGTATTCTGCTAAGAAGAAGAGTGCGAAGGGGCCTCCTGCATATTCTACGTTAAAGCCAGAAACTAGTTCGGATTCTCCCTCAGTCAGGTCAAAGGGGGCACGGTTAGTTTCTGCAAGGGTTGAAATATATCATATTGCGGCAAGGGGTCAGGCTGGGACGATTAGTCAAATACTTTCTTGGGCTGTATTAAAGGTTTGTAGAGTAAAGCCTCCGGTGAAAATGATTGCATTAAGTAAAATTAGTCCTAGGCTAACTTCATAGGAAATGGTTTGGGCAACGGCTCGTAAGGCCCCGATGAGAGCGTATTTTGAATTGGATGCTCATCCTGAGCCTAGAATTGAATAGACTGCGAGACTAGATAGGGCTAGGATAAATAGAATTCCGAGGTTAAGATCTACTACTGGGTATGGCAGGGGTATGGGGGCTCAAAGAGTAAGTGCCAGTGTGAGCGCCAGTATTGGGGTTAAAAGAAATAGTACTGGAGAGGAGGTAGAAGGTCGAACTGGTTCTTTAATAAATAGTTTGATTCCGTCGGCGATAGGTTGGAGGAGACCGTAGGGGCCTACAACATTTGGGCCTTTACGTAGTTGTATATACCCTAGGACTTTTCGTTCGAGAAGGGTAAGGAAGGCAACGGCTAGGAGTACGGGCACAATGTACGCTAGCGGGTTGATGATGTGGGTGATGAGTGTTGAAATCATAGTTAAGGAGAGGACTTGAACCTCTGTGGAAAGGGCTTAGGTCTTTTGCAGTTGCCGGGCTCTGCCACCTTAACATGCCATTTTCTTGGGTATAAGTGATATGCCCCTTTGTCTATTTTAGTTGGTTTCATTAGGTGGGGGTGAGGCGTGCTTTGGGCATGGGCCCCTTCTTTTCGGTCCTTTCGTACTAGAAAAGATCATTTCATAGATAGAAACTGACCTGGATTACTCCGGTCTGAACTCAGATCACGTAGGACTTTAATCGTTGAACAAACGAACCCTTAATAGCGGCTGCACCATTAGGATGTCCTGATCCAACATCGAGGTCGTAAACCCCCTTGTCGATATGGGCTCTAAAAGGGGATTGCGCTGTTATCCCTAGGGTAACTCGGTCCGTTGATCGGCGTTGCCGGATCTTATTGGTCAGAATTTCTGTTTATTAGAGCGGGAGCTCTAGGTTGTAGGAAAAGTATTCCCGTTCCACGTGGGGGTTTTGTATTTCCCCGCGGTCGCCCCAACCAAAGACATTAGAGTAGAGTTCCATTTGGTTTAGTTCTTTATTTAGGGATTCTTAACGTGGTCTACTTTGGTGTCTAAAGCTCCATAGGGTCTTCTCGTCTTATGTAAGTATCCCCGCTTCTGCACGGGGAGATCAATTTCATTGACTGGAAAAAGGAGACAGTTAAGCCCTCGTTATGCCATTCATACAGGTCTCCATTTAAAAGACAAGTGATTGCGCTACCTTCGCACGGTCAAAATACCGCGGCCGTTAAACTTATAGTCACAGGGCAGGCGGGACCTCTTATTTTTTGTTTTTGCAAGAGGCGATGTTTTTGGTAAACAGGCGAGGCGTGTGTTTGCCGAGTTCCTTCTTTTTCTTTTAGTCTTTCCTGGAATGCACACCAGTGTAGGGTTAACGGTTATTTTTTGGGGGGTTTTCTGGTTGTTTAGTTTTTTGTTCAATTCCCTCTTTGTTTTGGGGCCGTTAAAGTTCGGTGGGGGGTCCATTCCGATTTACACGTGTGCGGGGAGAGAGTCTAGGATTACTCTCTTATTACTCATGTTAGCATAATCGCCTCCATGTCTGCATGGAGAGGCCTGATAGGGCTAGGGGGTTAAGATTTTTTTATCAGTATTAATGGGGGGGGGAATGTTTGAGCTTTAACGCTTTCTGTAAGGGTGGCTGCTTTTAGGCCCACTAAAACATTTTTCCTTATAAATATTATGATCTTTACCCTTCTGTAAAAGTTGTATCTTGGGTCAAAGGAGCTGTACCCCCTTTGACTAACTCTCTTGGTTTCTCTAAATATCGAGCGGAGGTATGGACGGTATGTGAATAGAGAATCTTAGAGGCTGAACTTCTATCCAGTTCTCAGGCAACCAGCTATAACTAAGTTCGGTAGGTCTATCACCTCTACTCAAAGCTCTCCCCACTCTTTTGCCACAGAGACGGGTTTGTCCTATTTCTAGACTGTCTTGAAGTAGCTCACTTAGTTTCGGGGAGTCAAACTAAAGTACGCTTTGCTTGAATTTTTCTGGCTAAGTCATGATGCAAAAGGTACGAGGTTTAGTCTCTGCTTTTTGGTGCTTTACTGAGTTGTTTCATTTCTCTTTCAGCGTTCCCTTGCGGTACTTTTTCTATTGCGCCACAGTTCCTTTTCTATCGCCTATACTTGAGGAGGTAAAATGGTTTGCTTTTAACTGGTAGTGTTTTTGGGGTTATAAATAGGGTTTTGTTGTTTTTAGTAGGGGGGGCTAGCTGTTGGGCGTCAGGGTAATCCGATTTGCACGGATGACTTCTCAGTGTAAGGGAGATGCTTTTCTGTCTTAGCTATACTCTGATTTTTCCAAGTACACCTTCCGGTACACTTACCATGTTACGACTTGCCTCCCCTTTGCAGTTATAGGGGCTTATTTATTCGTAGTTCTTTAAGCTCGGGGAGAGTGACGGGCGGTGTGTGCGCGCTTCAGGGCCGGTTTCAGCGGAACGCTCTATTTTCCACTTACTGCTAAATCCTCCTTCAGACTCATGTTTCAATGAATTATTCGTGGTTCCCTGGGTCAGAGAATGTAGCCCATTTCTTCCCCTTTCATACGCTACACCTCGACCTGACGTTTTGGGCTTTGCCAATTTTGCTTACTGTAGGGCCTTCACAGGGTAAGCTGACGACGGTGGTATATAGGCGGGATAAACAAGAAAGGGTGAGGTTGAACGGGGGTTATCGGTTCTAGAACAGGCTCCTCTAGGTGGATCTAAAGCACCGCCAAGTCCTTTGGGTTTTAAGCTGATGCTCGTAGTACCCGGGCGGATAGCAGTTGTAAAGTACTATTAATGTTTAGGGCCAGGCATAGTGGGGTATCTAATCCCAGTTTGTGTCCTAGCTTTCGTGGGTTCAGTTAACATAAAGCCACTTTCGTAGTTGGGCTTCTTACCTTCGGGTGCGTATAACAGCTTTGAAGGTGTTCGGCTCTAGTCGGATGAACTTCCCTAACCACTCTTTACGCCGGTGTCTAACAACTTGGGTCTCTCGTATAACCGCGGTGGCTGGCACGAGTTTTACCGACCCTCTTAGCTCTAACTAAGTCAAGTTTTCACTTATTGCTTAATGTTTATCACTGCTGAATTCCCTTGAGGGCGTGGCTAAGCAAGGTGTCATGGGCTAGATGGTATGTGCCTGATACCGGCTCCTTGTTCCCGGGCAGGGGACTGTAGGGCATTCTCACGGGGGTGCGGATACTTGCATGTGTAAGTTTAGCTAAAGTTGATAGTAAAGTCAGGACCAAACCTTTGTGCCCGCGGGGCTTTTTAGGGCCCATCTTAACATCTTCAGTGTTATGCTTTAATTAAGCTACGCTAGC